CCTGTATTCCAAATACTTCGTACAGTACCCAATAAATTATTAGGCGTTCTTTTAATGGTTTCAGTACCTGCAGGATTATTAACAGTCCCCTTTTTGGAAAATGTTACTAAATTCCAAAACCCTTTTCGTCGTCCAGTAGCGACAACGGTCTTTTTGATTGGTACTGCAGTAGCCCTTTGGTTGGGTATTGGGGCAACGTTACCCATTGATAAATCCCTAACTTTAGGGCTTTTTTAAATTGAGTAAATTTTGAAATAAAAAAATCACGACGTGTGTATCTAGGGAATAGTTGCCTGAAAGGGAATTTTCCCTAGATACATTTAGTCAATTAAATTTTGCATATATTACGAGTTTATGTATATGGATTATGTGAACCATTCAACACGATTAAAATTGAGAGGAAAGGTTTTTATATTTCTAGAGCGTCCATTATATGTTTTACATCTTCTCTGCGAAAATCTTGAATTTTCATAAGGTCTTCTTGACTGTTATTCAAAAGGTCTAAAAATGTATTGATATTGGACTTTTTAAGGCAATTATATACCCTGGGGGGCAATTCTGATTGGTCAATAAAAATATATTTCAATGCTATTTCTTGTTTCATTTTCCTTGGGTTAGCCAATCTACCATGAAAATTAAAAAGTGGTAAATTATCTTTGGGTTGATTGTTTTCTAAACGTAAGGTTTCTTCTTCCGCATTTAAAAAGGGAATAAATAAGTCAATCAAATTTCGAGATGCCTCATGAAGTGCTTCTTTAGGGGTTAAACTTCCATTTGTCCATATTTCGAGAAAAAGTAGTTCTTGTTTTTGATTTTCAGTCACATAAGAATGAATACTATGATTTGCATTTCGAACAGGCATGAATATAGCGTCTATTGGATAACTTATATTTTGAAAATCATTTGGTGTTTTTATACGATATCCGCGATTTCTCTCGATTTTTAATTCAATACAAAAATGAATTGGTTCTGTTAAGTTAGCTATATGCTGTGTCTTATCAACGATTTCCACGGAAGGTGGTAAGATGATATCGTGAGCAGTTACATATCCAGGACCCTTGAGACAAATAGACGCATCACAGGTTCCATACAGATTACTTCTCAATACAATTTCTTTCAAATTCATTAAAATTTCATGTACGGATTCTTGAATGCCTGCTATGGTAGAATATTCATGTGGTATTTTCTCGGATTTTGCGCATGTAATACATGTACCTTCTATTTCTCCAAGCAAAGCTCTTCGCATCGCAATGCCTATTGTATCCGCCTGTCCCCTCATAAGTGGAGCCAGAATAAAGCGTCCATAATAAAGACGCTTACTGTCGGCTCTTGATTCAATACACTTCCACTGTAGTGGTCGAGTAGATACTATTACTTTTTCTTGAACCATAGTAATATTATTTGATCAAATCATTGAATTATTTATTTCTCTTGAAATACTTTCAATGTTTATTTTTATACACGTCTTTTTTTAGGGGGCCTGCAGCCATTATGGGGCATAGGGGTTACATCTCGTATGAAACTTAATAGTATACCACTTCTACGAATAGCCCTTAATGCCGCATCTCTTCCGAGACCCGGGCCTTTTATCATGACTTCCGCTCGTTGCATACCTTGATCGACTACTGTGCGAATAGCATTTCCGGCTGCGGTTTGAGCGGCAAAGGGTGTTCCTCTTCGTGTACCCTTGAATCCACAAGTCCCGGCGGAGGACCAAGAAATTACCCGACCCCGTACATCTGTAACAGTTACAATCGTATTGTTGAAGCTTGCTTGAACATGAATAACTCCCTTTGGTATTCTACGCGAATTTTTACGTGAACCCATATGTCTATTCTTACGGTAACGAATTCTTGGTATAGGTTTTGCCATATTTTATCATCTCATAAATTTCAGTCAGAGATATGGTATGGATATATCCATTTCATGTCAAAACAGATCCTTTTTTTAGTTAGTTGGACGTTGGGTACTTTAGATTTATAGAGTACCCCCCCCCCTTTTTTTTCTAAAAATTATCCTTGTCTTTGTTTATGTCTGGGGTTGGAACAAATTACTATAATTCGTCCTCGCCTACGGATCAGTCGACATTTTTCACAAATTTTACGGACGGAGGTTCTTATTTTCATATTTGTCGTTCCTTAACGTAATTCTTAATCTCTTTATTGGAAGAAAATAAATTTCTTGAAATTTTGCATTTCAAATTGTATTGTATCTCCACGAAATGAATGTTGAAATTGAGAAAAACTTCCTACTCATTGTCACTAATCATTCTAATCGTTGTTTCAGGGTCAATAAATTTTACGTCCTCAGATAATGACTTTCCTAAATTTTTACTCTATATTACTGATCGTTACGTATCATTTATGTAAAAATTAATTATGTCGAATGCGTTTTGAAACATAATCTAAAATCCAATTTTCATTATCTAACCAAATCAAAAGCATACCGTTGGAAAGTGATATTGTATCTACACGATCAGAAATTAAACTGTAATAAACCCGTTTTTGTTCTGAGGTATCAACTAATGTGGGAGGCGTAATAAAAGAGACCCACTCTTTCTCTTGTGTTGTGTCACAAATATGAGAGCTACATATATAATTGGGATATCATAAGGATTTACCATATATAGCACAAAATTTCTCCACCGATTTTTTCTAGTCGAGCCTCCCTGTCTGTCATTATACCTCGAGAAGTAGAAATAATTACAACTCCCATCCCGGCTAAAATTCTCGGGATTCCTTGATAGTTAGAATAGATTCGTAGACCGGGTCGACTGATTCGTTTTAAATTTAAAAACATTCTATTTGGTCCCGTCCTACTTCTTCTATGGCGTAGAGTTAAAACTAAAAAACATTTGTTGCTTTGCTGATGTTTCCTCATGTTTTCGATAAAACCTTCTCGTAAAAGAATTTTAATAATGTTTTCACCGATGTTAGTATATGGTATTCGAACTGTTCTTTTTTTATTCATGTCAGCATTTCGTATATAGGTTAGTAGGTTACCAATAGTGTCTTTACTCATACTAAACTGATATTTTAGGTATTCCCGAATTTGGATATAATAAACATGCTCTTTTTTAATTATTTATTAATTTTTAAACATTTATGAATTATTAAAGGCATATACGTGAGACACAAACAATCTACTAAATTGACTTAAATCCCCTAATTAATCAATTTTAGTCAAATACTATAAACTGTAAAACAGTATTATGCTCCTAATCTTATAATACTTCAGGGGCTAATGAAACTATTTTAGTTAAATTAAACTGTCTTAATTCCCGGGCAATTGCCCCAAAAATTCGAGTTCCTTTTGGATTTCCTTCTTGATCAATAACAACCGCAGCATTGTCATCATATCGGATTATCATACCATTTTTACGTTTGAGTTCTTTACAAGTACGTACAATTACGGCTCTGATCACTTCTGATCTTTCTAGCGGTGTATTTGGTAGTGCTTCCTTGATTACAGCAACAACAACGTCACCAATTTGAGCATAGCGTCGATTACTCGCTCCTATAATTCGAATACACATCAATTTTCGGGCTCCGCTGTTATCCGCTACATTCAAATGGGTTTGAGGTTGAATCATATCATTTTTATCTCTTGTTTCAATGCAAAGGCGACCTAAAAAAAAAAAAGAAATATTGTTTATTCAAAAAAAACCTCCAATTGTTTTTTTTTCATCCGAAAAATGGATTTTGTTTGGTTCTACGCCCCTATCCTGAAATAATGAATTGAGTTCGTATAGGCATTTTTGCTGCCGCTATTGAAATAGCTTTTCTGGCTATATTTTCTGGTACTCCGCTCATTTCATAAAGTATTCTACCTGGTTTAATGACAGCTACCCAATATTCGGGAGATCCTTTTCCTGAACCCATACGTGTTTCTGTAGGTCTTACTGTAACTGGTTTGTCTGGAAATATACGTACCCATATTTTTCCGCCGCGGCGTGCGTTTCGTGTCATTCCTCGCCGCCCTGCTTCTAGTTGTCTAGATGTGATCCAAGCAGGTTCAAGCGCTTGAAGGGCATATCGACCAAAGCAAATATGATTACCTCGAAAAGATATTCCTTTCATTCTTCCTCTATGGTGTTTACGAAATCGGGTTCTTTTGGGGTTATAGTTGATGGTTATTTATTATTCCCATCTCTACTACAGAACTGGACATGATAGTTTCATCTCATCCAGCTCCTCGCGAATGAAACAATTATAAAATAATATACATCTATTTACTGAATAATATATGTAAACCATATATTTAATCATAAAATCTTTTCATAATCTATTTGAAATATAAATAAAAATGCATTCAATCTCGAATTCTATAAAATGCGTTTTATTATAAGGTTTTAACAAATATTTATTTTATTTGGCCTTTTATTAGCATATTAGATGGACGACAATTTATAAATCCTAAAAATTTTCGCGGGCGAATATTTACTCTATTTAATATTCAGTTTAGAGGATTAGTTCATGCCATGGCTTTTTTTTTAGGATTAATTCATGACATACCTTTTCAGAATAAATGAATTGGTTCTTAGTTTGTTCCGCCATCCTACCCAATGAATCATTAGGATTCGTTTTCAATAGAATCGGTTGAAATCACGGGTTTTGTCGTTCCCATCGCTTCGCAATTAATGGTTAGGTCTGAATTTTACAATGGAGCCCTAAATTTGTTCTTGAGTCAACCCTCTCAGTCTTTATTGACTCAGGACTCTTGAGTTTTTTATTCTTTATTTATTCTTACATACAACAATTTTTTTTAATTATAGTTTAATCAGTATTAATGCTTTATTACATTTTCCCTTTATGAAATGAATTATTGACCTTACATATTGAAATTCTATATCATTAATTTTTTTTTTTGCTTTCTCTCACCCGTCCATTTAGCTACATATTTTACTGTTATTGTTTCACAACTCATAATCAAATAAGTTTTTTCTTAAAAAAAAAAACATTTCAGTTGCTACAATGATATGACCCATATATCATATCGTG